CAATCTTTTTTTTCTCCCTTTCATTCAGGAAAGACAAGAAAATTTCAGGGTAACGGACATTTTCTAGAATTTCTCTTAAATTCGAACCCATAGCCGATGATGAAACTAGAATAGATATTTTTTGTTTCCTACTCACACGAGCCCATATTCTTGCTTTTCTATCAATCTCTAATTCTGATCTTCCTCCCCAATCTGATATTATAGTCCCGGTATAGATAAAAATTCCTTTATGGTCCAATTCTGAACGATAATAAATGCCGGGACTTTGCAATATTTGATTGATCACAATTCTGTATATTCCATTTACTATGGAGATTCCCAAGGAATTCATTAGAGGAATATTTCCAATGAATATGGTCTGTTCTTGCATATCTTTACCGGGCTTCCAAATCAATCCTGCGGGTACATACAATTCAGAAGAATATGTGAGTGATTCATACACAGCATCTCTCTCTTTTATCAAAGGTTCTGCCAATTGATATGTTTCTACAAATAATTGAAATTCCATTTCTTGGTCTGTATCTTCAATTTTTGGAAACTTATGAAGTTCTTCGGCCAAGCCCCAATCAATGAACCTACAAAATCCCTCAAATTGTATCTGGCTAAACCCTGGTATTGTAGACATTCCCTCATTTCTATCCCGTAGCATCTTAATTCATTTTCCCGTTTTTCGAAAATCCCACTATTGGCCCACTCTTCATCGACCCATATGGGTCGACCGAGCAATCATGGAATGTATATTCTTTTTACTGAATCGCATGAAATTGTATAGAATTTCCTATATATGAAATACGTATTGGTATGTGTGTGTGGGAGGGGGGGGGGAATAAAGAGAAATTTTCGTATAAAATTGCAATTTGCGAAGGATACAAATAGGAATGAATTAATAAAACATTCCTGGAAACAAAACTCCATCACTTCAACATTCCTGGAAACAAAACTCCATCACTTCAACTTATGGAGTCCTATATAGAAGATAAAAAAAAGATCCCATTTGTACCTATCATTAGGATATTATTATCAGGTTGGGTAGGTGAAATAGATTCAGGATTTGATCCATTCTCTAGGAATGAGATAAAGATAGGATAATAGAGTGTCGAATTGATTTTAACACTTAACTTATTTCATTAATTCCATTGTTAAAAAAAAATGGCAAAGAAGGGGGGCATTTTTGTCTCTTTTGAAATTAGTAAAATACGATTGAAGTGCGTAAGAAGAGTTTGATTTATACTTATTAATACATATATACATGTGGCTATTTCCCTATCTGCATATCCCATCTTTTATCGCAATTCCATTTGCAGCAACAGAGGTGATGCTATATCTTTTGATCAAATTTCAATTCAATTCATTCAAAAAAAATATTGAATGCAATATTCAACAAGCACGACTATTCACTATAAGATATAAGAGGGGATGCCCGGACAAGGCACCGACTGGATGTCCCTGTGATAATGTATGTTCTAGGGTTTACATAAACACATAATTGTTGTTATAATTGAAATGGAAAAAGATTTATTATTGAAAATAATTGATACGAATTAGTCGGATATCCGCTTTCTTTTCTTTTTTCTTTAAGAAAAAGAAAGAATGGCAAATCAAAATACAAAAGCCGTTCATGAATTCTCGGTGAATAGTTCATAGTTCCCATTTTTCCTTATTTTTTTGATTCTGTGATTGGGAATCCGCTTTTTTGAATAGAAAAAAGAAAGGAGAAGTTATTATTCGATTAAGAATCGCTCAAATTCTGATTATATCAGATTATATTAAGTTAAGTGCTGTATGTCTGTTTTGAAAGGCTATACAATCAAGAGATCCACTAGATCTAAAACAGAAGGATTTTGTCCTTTTTGAAAAGGATAAAGAAACCGTAAGATCCAATTCAAATCAGAGAGAAAAGGAAGGGTTTAATAAATCCTCCAAAAGAAGATTTCCATCTATATCGATTTTGTTTGTATCGTTTTGGCGACATGGCCGAGTGGTAAGGCGGGGGACTGCAAATCCCTTTTTCCCCAGTTCAAATCCGGGTGTCGCCTGATCAACAAAAGATATAAAATCCCTTACCGCCAAAATAGAAGTAAAAAAAGGATTGCCCGGCCCCGGCGAAAGTGTAGTCATATGCATATATAGGTATAAGGGCTGTTCATACTATATTTATACAATCTGGAGGTTCCATAAAAGACTTGCATTTTTTTTTATGTTCTTATGAAAGTCAACAAAACAAACAATGGATCTTACTTTTCCTACATGTTCCATTAATAACCATTTCCTTAAGACTTCCGAAATAGTTGTATATCTTCTTTATGCTTAATACTTTCTGATTCTACCAGAAATCAAATCACAAGAAATCTTGTTAAGAATACATTTTTTGTATTAGTTCATCAATTAGGTCAGACATTTTGACTCTTCCCCACGGATTTCGCTATTATTAGTTATCAATAATGGAATAATTCCTTCATTTTCATAAAGATAGGGGACATAATTGGCATGGATATAGTAAGTCTCGCTTGGGCTGCTTTAATGGTAGTCTTTACCTTTTCCCTTTCGCTTGTAGTATGGGGAAGAAGTGGACTCTAGCGGCACTATTAATTAAGTTAAGTTGAATAATTGAACTGTATCAATTTGGAATAGATCGTTATGAGAAGGGTTTTGTTGTTTTTTTTTTTTAATTTCTATTTTCCAAAGAAATTTTCTTGGAAGACGGTAATATATGAATGAGAACCTTTAGATCAAACAAATATGGAAATAATTGGATTCCGATATTACTCGTATTTATAAACTTAAATTAATATTAATATTAATAAAAGTAATACAAAGAATAGGAAATTTTTCCTACCGAAGTCTTCCTATTCCGAAATATTGCAAACTACTATGCATAAAAGGATGTTGCTGTGTTGGGTGAGCCGCGCCTATTTACCGTTTATACTCCTACGAATTTTTTTTTATGCTTTATTTTTTAACGCACAACTAATCTCATATCGTGGTTCAAGCATGAAAAATTTGCGAGGTTTACTTCTGCTTTTCCAAACCCGAAGAAGTTATTATATAACCCCTTGGATCGTGTGTTAACAGCTCAATCGAATTACTGGAATGCGAAAAAAACTTTTTTGGTAATATATAACCATACAACCCTTCCTTTCCTCATTGATTGTTTCGAGAGACCCCGAGATCCGTGCTGAGACTAATCAGAAATCTAGGCATTAGAGGAGTTGAACTTCGACGATTTCCGATCGATCAAAATCAACACAATGGGTATATTGAAGAGATAGAATTGGGGTGTTGTTTCTATGTACATATCATATATGTAATATACATGTCAGTATATGTACCTAATTCGCATGTACATATATCGAGACCATATCTTTATATAATATGACTGTATAGAATATACTAACGGATAGTGTAGTAGAAAGGACTATATGAACTTTTCTACCACACTATCCATTAGTGTACTTAGATTGTTAGTTACGTCCTGCTTATTTCGTTTAAATTTCTTCTTTTATTCTTATGAGGAGCTAATAATTCAAAGTTTGAGTCAAATTAATCATTTTGACTAACCGTTTTTACGTAGATGATAAGTAAAAAAGCAGTAGGAACTAGAATGAATAGCACAGTAGCAATAAATGCGAGAATATTAACTTCCATAATCTCATCGGTTTTTGCTTCGCAATAACGCGGGATCTAATCCCATAGAAGAAAGTATTTCTTCTGTAATATAAACGCAATAGGTGGATTGCATCTTGATGATAATGAATCGGATTCATATTACGAATAACAATATCTGATCTATTAAATGGATTCATCGTCGAAAATGGAATAGTATAACATAAGAGGACCTTTTATCCATATAAAAAGTGGAATCGCCAATCCAATCTCGAATCCCATCGAATTTATCCTATTTTTCCACTCTATACTTTGATCTTTATTTCTTAATTTTATAGAAACGACCAATCGCGGTCCTTATAACAATCATCTAATCTAAGACGGAGTGCCGTCTGACCGGTGCGATATTCCATTGGCCGCATACCTAAATAGTAGGAGTCAAATGGAAAAGGGACGAGTTCGAAACAAAGTGTTTTTTTTCGTGGTCCAATCCTCTTAGATAACTGATAAATGTAATAAAGGCGGATTACAGGTATAAAAAATCGAATATTCCGACAAATTCACTATTTTAGTTTAGGTTTTAGTTAGTAACTTTTTTCTTCCTTGGATTGGAACTGGGATACGTACACCCAACTTCAACATGCAGTTTGGATGAGATAGATAGATTGTTTTCAATTATTAATTAAGTAAGGTTCCACAAAAAATTGGAACTAGAAGCTAGAAAAGGGGTTTTCGTCGAAAAAATGTCCCAGTCGGGTAACTCCATGAATTTTATTGTGTATCGTAACAAATACCGTTTTTTTGATATGTACCCTTGGAAGCCTATGGATACTTTATTCTATTTCATTGATCGGGAATAATCAAAAAAGTGAAACTGGTATTGTCTCTCTTGGAATCATGAGTACGGCGATACCTCCAACTACACATGTCTCTTCCCCGTAAATCAATATTAAAGTAATTGAACTTCTTTGTTTGATTCGAATTCGAATCAAACAAAGAAGTTCAGGATCCTTCAGGCGACAGGATCCCGCCTTGCGCCCCCTCTCTTCACAGAAAATAGAGAAAAAAAATGGATGTATTCACCGCGCCGGATCCGATGTCGGGACTGACGGGGCTCGAACCCGCAGCTTCCGCCTTGACAGGGCGGTGCTCTGACCGATTGAACTACAATCCCAGAATCCCGGGGTGAGTTTTACAGGATATCTACTGTTTTTTTTTTTTAATTTCATTTGAATCATTTATATTTCAAATAGTTTTTCATTTGAATCATTTATATTTCAAATAGTTTTTCTTATAATAAAGACAAAGGCGGCTATTTGAAATACTGCACATGGATAGAAACTAGAGTGAGAATGACAGGATTCCTAGGAATCCTGTGGTTATTACCAATAACCAGATCCAAACACGGTAGAAATCAAAAAAAAGGGATGTTACAGACAAATTTTGTCCCCTTTTGGCTATCGGGCACTTCTAGAGGACAAATCCATTTGGTTACATCATTCTTATGGGAATGGCGAATTAGTGGGCCGAGCTGGATTTGAACCAGCGTAGACATATCGTCAACGAATTTACAGTCCGTCCCCATTAACCGCTCGGGCATCGACCCCGGAAGAATAAATTCGAGGTTTATTGATAATCCACGATTTACTTCTTTTCGTGGAACCTTACCCCCAGGGGAAGTCGAATCCCCGCTGCCTCCTTGAAAGAGAGATGTCCTGACCACTAGACGATAGGGGCATACCTGCCCGACCGCCATCATACTACGATCATAGTATGCTCAGTTTTTTGGAATTGTCAATATAATGACTCGATATTTGTCATTTATGAACATCATATAACAAAGTTATATGGTCTTTTAGGGATTGATTTGTCCGACAGACAGAAAAAGATTAAATGTCAAATTCCATTTTATTTATTCCATTTTAACTCATTAATTTTAATTAACTCATCGCTCGGATTGAATATGCTGATTTCTATCTCACTCTTAAGACGGAAAATTCATTCAAAAACGATAGCATTTTTGTTTTGATTAATTCAAAATCATTATGTAGAAATATAGGAAGGGATTCAATGAAATAGATTCTTGGATCTATGTTAGATTAGTACACGTATAAATAAGTAAACCTCTTCTTGATAGGATAGAGGAATAAAAGAAATTAGGATGGCCGTGAAAGAATTCATAGCACGGCTGCTATTAAAAAAATCCGAATTGGATTACTTTTTTTTACTATAGAACTTGAACTTCCGGGGTAAATTCAATTTATTATTATTTTCCTGAATGATCCCCTATTCATACATGTATCTATATCTTACTGTATCTATATATATAGATATATAGATAATATATATAGTATTTACATAGGTAATGCAGTAGACTCATAACAACCAATGGATTTTTCTAAATTTTAGATAATGGGCCCTTTTAACTCAGCGGTAGAGTAACGCCATGGTAAGGCGTAAGTCGTCGGTTCAAATCCGATAAAGGGCTTTTCAAAAAAATTCCGCGGTCCAAAATCTTAGACTTTTTAGCAGATAATACAAAATACATTTTTTATCTTTATTCCCGCTTATCTTTCCTAAAGAAAATCACTTATTTTAGAAAAAATAAGCCCGCATGATGAATTTTTCAGTCGAATGAATTCAAGTTGAACGTTTATTCATTCAAACGAAATGTTTGTTCATTAAGATGGGTTCATTGGGATTCATTAGGATAAGATAATAAGTAATCACATTAATTAGAATTCGATTAAGAGGATTGCTATGTCACTACAGGTTATACTTCTCCCCATTTTTCGTTTCATTATTATTATTATCCTATTCCTATTTTCTTTTAGCCCTGGTACATAGACCTATTATGGATACCCGGCCGGGGTTATGAACCACTAAACAAAAGTCTTCCTACTTCTCAATAAAACATATCGGAAAAATTCGAAATCAAGAAAAGAAAAAATAAGTGGACCTGACCCATTGAATCATGAATATATCATCTATTCTGATATTAAAAAATAGTCGATACAGATAAAGTTGTCGAAAGCGGGCGAGCTTTTTTAGTTCCTTGGACCGCGCAAGAATTTGTCGATATTTCCGATTGAATCCTCTTCTCTTGTTTGTTCATAAATGCTCCATAGGAATAAATCACTATTCCTTTCTTCCACCGAAAAGTATTTCTTTCGAATCACAAATCTATTTCAATATCTTTCTTTTTTTATGATTCCATAACATAAAAAAAGACCCATTTCTATCTATATAGGATTTCGATATGGATATCAGATCATCGCTCCATTTCATGTGCCTAAAATTTCCACATCGATATATCAGATATTTTTGTTCCGCCAATGCAACGGAGAACGAATACGAGAAAACAACTTTCATTTTAAACCCCAATTTCCGATTTTATTTAATTTCGATTTCTTTTAGAGATAAGAACAAAAATAAAGAGCGAATTTTTTTTTTCTTCTGACGGATAAAGGGAAAGGGGAAAGGGGAAAATTTTCGAAATTTCTTTTTTTGTTCCGCCCTCAAAAAAAGGTATACTCTGGGGTTTTCGATTTATCCGAAGGAAATAGAACTTCGGAAAAAGGAGACAATAACAAACAAAAAACAATCCAATAAAGAAAAGTAATGTTATATAGGGTAGGGTACTGTAGTAGTTTTAGTGATAGTTATATATAAATAATAAATCTATGTTGTTATATATAAATATAACTATCTATGTTATATACTGTAGTATTTTACTATACACAAAACACAAAATGAAATTGGGAAAATCCATAGAGATTTTTATGGATCCTTTCTCAATATCACGGATAAGATCCAAGTATCATAATACTTGATCGAACGAGAAGATAGCTCTATCAACTAGTGGGGCTCATCCGCTCTTCCACAGTGATTTCAAAA